GCTAGCATAGCTTAACTAAAGCATAACACTGAAGATGTTAAGATGGGCCCTAGAAAGCCCTGCAAGCACAAAGGCTTGGTCCTGACTTTATTATCAACTTTAGCCAAACTTACACATGCAAGTATCCGCACCCCTGTGAGAATGCCCTACAGTTCCCCGCCCGGGAACAAGGAGCTGGTATCAGGCACACCCTATTGAGCCCACGACACCTTGCTTAGCCACACCCTCAAGGGAACTCAGCAGTGATAGACATTAAGCCATAAGTGAAAACTTGACTTAGTTAAAGCTAAGAGGGCCGGTAAAACTCGTGCCAGCCACCGCGGTTATACGAGAGGCCCAAGTTGACAAACACCGGCGTAAAGCGTGGTTAAGTAAAAACTCACACTAAAGCCAAACATCTTCCAGGCTGTTATACGCAACCGAAGACAGGAAGTTCAACCACGAAAGTGGCTTTATCTAGTCTGAACCCACGAAAGCTAAGGAACAAACTGGGATTAGATACCCCACTATGCCTAGCCCTAAACATTGATAGTACTATACACCCACTATCCGCCCGGGAACTACGAGCAATAGCTTAAAACCCAAAGGACTTGGCGGTGCTTTAGATCCACCTAGAGGAGCCTGTTCTAGAACCGATAACCCCCGTTCAACCTCACCCTTCCTTGTTTAACCCGCCTATATACCGCCGTCGTCAGCTTACCCTGTGAGGGACTAATGGGGAGCAAAACTGGTACAGCCTAAAACGTCAGGTCGAGGTGTAGCGTATGGAGGGGGAAGAAATGGGCTACATTCGCTATTACAGCGAACACGAATGATGCACTGAAACGTTCATCTGAAGGAGGATTTAGCAGTAAGCAGGAAATAGAGCGTCCAGCTGAAATTGGCCCTGAAGCGCGCACACACCGCCCGTCACTCTCCCCAAAGACGCAAATCAATTAACTAAAACCTAATAATTAAAAAGGGGAGGCAAGTCGTAACATGGTAAGCGTACCGGAAGGTGCGCTTGGTAAAATCAGAGCGTAGCTAAGATAGAAAAGCATCTCCCTTACACTGAGAAGTCACCCGTGCAAGTCGGATCGCCCTGACGCCCAACAGCTAGCCCACCTAAACAATTTCAACAAACCCTTGTCAATAACCCCTAAATACCCCAGTATTTAAATTAAACAAACCATTTTTCCCCCTTAGTATAGGCGATAGAAAAGGGACTACGGCGCAATAGAGAAAGTACCGCAAGGGAACGCTGAAAGAGAAATGAAATAACCCAGTAAAGCCCAAAAAAGCAGAGATTCAACCTCGTACCTTTTGCATCATGATTTAGCGAGTGTACCCCAAGCAAAGAGCACTTTAGTTTGACGTCCCGAAACTACGTGAGCTACTCCAAGACAGCCTATTAATAGGGCGTACCCGTCTCTGTTGCAAAAGAGTGGGGAGAGCTTTGAGTAGAGGTGACAAACCTACCGAACCTAGTTATAGCTGGTTGTCCAAGAAATGAATAGAAGTTCAGCCTCTTGGCTTCTCTTTTCACCCTAGTTTAACCCCTATTGATGCATTAAAGAAACCGAGAGAGTTAGTCAAAGGGGGTACAGCCCCTTTGAATCAAGACACAACTTTATCAGGAGGGTAAAGATCATAATAATTAAAGCTAAATATTTTGGTGGGCCTAAAAGCAGCCATCCCCTCAGAAAGCGTTAAAGCTCAGATATATTACTAAACCCTTCTTATCCTGATCACCCAATCTTACCCCCCTAATCGTACTGGACCGTCCCATGCCCCCATGGGAGTGACTATGCTAATATGAGTAATAAGAGAGCCTCAGGCTCTCTCCCTGCACACGTGTACATCGGAACGGACACCCCACCGACACTTAACGGCCCCAAACAAAGAGGGCACTGGATAATAGACCAAAAAACTAGAAAAATATCCAAAAACAAACCGTTAACCCCACACAGGTGTGCCCCTAGGGAAAGACTAAAAGAAAGAGAAGGAACTCGGCAAACACACTAAGCCTCGCCTGTTTACCAAAAACATCGCCTCTTGCAAAACTCAAAAATAAGAGGTCCCGCCTGCCCTGTGACTATTTGTTTAACGGCCGCGGTATTTTGACCGTGCGAAGGTAGCGCAATCACTTGTCTTTTAAATGGAGACCCGTATGAATGGCATAACGAGGGCTTAACTGTCTCCTCTTTCAAGTCAATGAAATTGATCTCCCCGTGCAGAAGCGGGGATATAAACATAAGACGAGAAGACCCTATGGAGCTTTAGACACCAAGGTAGCCCACGTTAAAGACCCTGAACAAAGGACTAAACCAAGTGAGCCCTACCCTAATGTCTTTGGTTGGGGCGACCGCGGGGAAATAAAGAACCCCCACGTGGAACGGGAACACTCTTCCTACAACTAAGAGCTACAGCTCTAGTAAACAGAACTTCTGACCAGCAAGATCCGGCAATGCCGATCAACGGACCGAGTTACCCTAGGGATAACAGCGCAATCCTCTTTTAGAGCCCATATCGACAAGGGGGTTTACGACCTCGATGTTGGATCAGGACATCCTAATGGTGCAGCCGCTATTAAGGGTTCGTTTGTTCAACGATTAAAGTCCTACGTGATCTGAGTTCAGACCGGAGTAATCCAGGTCAGTTTCTATCTATGCTATGCTCTTTTCTAGTACGAAAGGACCGAAAAGAAAAGGCCCATGCCAAAGGCACGCCTTCCCCCCACCTAATGAAATCAACTAAAGTAGGCAAAAGGGCGTACCCCTCTGCCTAAGAAAAAGGCATGTTAAGGTGGCAGAGCCCGGTAATTGCAAAAGACCTAAGCCCTTTCTACAGAGGTTCAAGTCCTCTCCCTAACTATGATATCCACACTCATCACACACATTATTAACCCCCTCACCTTTATTGTACCCATTCTTCTAGCCGTCGCTTTTCTTACCCTCCTTGAACGAAAAGTGCTTGGGTATATGCAACTGCGAAAAGGACCAAATGTTGTTGGACCTTACGGACTCCTTCAACCTATCGCTGATGGCCTCAAACTCTTCACTAAAGAGCCCGTTCGCCCTTCCACATCCTCTCCCGTACTATTTCTCCTTGCACCTATTCTGGCCCTCACCCTCGCTCTTACTCTTTGAGCCCCCATGCCCCTCCCATACCCTGTTATCGACCTTAATTTAGGAATTTTATTTATCCTTGCCCTATCCAGCCTTGCGGTTTACTCAATTTTAGGCTCAGGTTGGGCCTCCAATTCAAAATATGCCCTCATCGGAGCTTTACGAGCAGTAGCTCAAACTATCTCTTATGAAGTTAGCCTAGGCTTAATTTTACTAAATATCATTATCTTCACTGGTGGTTTTACCTTACAAACATTTAACATTGCCCAAGAAAGTGTTTGATTAATTCTACCCGCCTGACCCCTCGCCGCCATATGATATATCTCAACCCTCGCTGAGACAAACCGAGCCCCCTTTGACCTTACGGAGGGGGAGTCTGAGCTAGTATCCGGCTTTAATGTAGAATACGCAGGAGGCCCCTTCGCCCTCTTTTTCCTCGCAGAGTACGCAAACATCTTACTAATAAATACCCTTTCAGCCACCCTCTTCTTAGGTGCCTCCCACATCCCCGCAATCCCTGAACTTACAGCTATTAACCTAATAACTAAAGCAGCCCTTCTGTCAGTACTGTTCCTATGAGTACGAGCCTCATACCCTCGTTTTCGATACGACCAACTCATACACTTAATTTGAAAAAATTTCCTACCCCTTACCCTTGCCTTGGTTATTTGACACCTCGCCCTTCCCATTGCTTTTGCCGGACTACCCCCGCAACTATAGCTCCGGAGTTGTGCCTGAAATAAAGGGCCACTTTGATAGAGTGACTTATGGGGGTTAAAGTCCCCCCGACTCCTTAGAAAGAAGGGGTTCGAACCCTACCTAAAGAGATCAAAACTCTTAGTGCTTCCACTACACCACTTCCTAGTAAGGTCAGCTAATTTAAGCTCTTGGGCCCATACCCCAAATATGTTGGTTAAACTCCTTCCTTTGCTAATGAACCCCTACATCTTGTCCACCCTCCTCTTTGGTTTAGGACTAGGAACCACCATCACATTCGCTAGCTCCCACTGACTGCTCGCCTGAATGGGCCTTGAAATAAATACCCTTGCCATTATTCCTTTAATAGCACAACATCACCACCCACGAGCAGTTGAAGCTACCACCAAATATTTCCTCACACAAGCCACTGGGGCCGCAATGCTCTTATTTGCAAGCACTACTAACGCTTGACTAACAGGACAATGGGACATTCAACAAATGTCACACCCCCTTCCTATTACCCTAATCACTCTCGCTCTCGCATTAAAAGTGGGCCTAGCCCCCCTTCACTCCTGACTCCCCGAAGTCCTACAAGGACTAGACCTTACTACAGGCCTTATTCTCTCTACTTGGCAAAAATTAGCACCCTTTGCTCTACTTCTCCAAATTCAGCCCGCTAACTCAACACTCCTAATTGCATTAGGGCTTGCATCAACCCTTGTGGGAGGCTGAGGTGGCTTAAATCAAACCCAATTACGCAAAATCCTGGCCTACTCTTCCATCGCCCACCTTGGGTGAATAGTGTTAGTCATACAATTCTCCCCCTCTTTGACTATCCTCACCCTACTTACGTACCTCATCATAACCTTCACAACCTTCCTTGTATTTAAACTCAACAGCTCCACCAATATTAATGCCCTTGCCACATCCTGAGCTAAAGCCCCCGCCCTTACATCTTTGACCCCTCTAGTTCTTCTATCTCTTGGAGGCCTCCCCCCACTCACAGGCTTTATACCAAAATGACTTATCCTTCAAGAACTCACTAAACAAGACCTAGCCGCTACCGCTACACTAGCAGCATTAACCGCACTCCTCAGCCTTTACTTTTACTTACGCCTCTCCTACGCCATAACCCTTACTATATCCCCTAACAACACTGCTGGCACAACTCCCTGACGTCTTCCCTCCCTACAAACCACCATACCCCTTGCTGTCTCAACTACGGCCACACTACTCTTACTCCCACTCACCCCCGCCGCAGTTGCACTCTTAGCACTCTAAGAGACTTAGGCTAATACAAGACCAAGGGCCTTCAAAGCCCTAAGTGAGGGTGAGAATCCCCCAGTCCCTGATAAGACTTGCGGGATACTAACCCACATCTCCTGCATGCAAAACAGATACTTTAATTAAGCTAAAGCCTTTCTAGATGGGTAGGCCTCGATCCTACAAACTCTTAGTTAACAGCTAAGCGCTCAAACCAGCGGGCATCCACCTACCTTTCCCTCGCCTGTCTTACGCGTAGAGGCGAGGGAAAGCCCCAGCAGGTGTTAGCCTGCCTCTTAAGATTTGCAATCTTATATGTTGAACACCTTGGGGCTTGGTAAGAAGAGGACTCAAACCTCTGTCTATGGGGCTACAATCCACCGCTTAAAACTCAGCCATCCTACCTGTGGCCATCACACGATGATTCTTCTCGACCAATCACAAAGACATTGGCACCCTATATCTAGTATTTGGTGCCTGAGCCGGAATAGTAGGCACAGCTCTAAGCCTCCTAATTCGGGCAGAACTAAGCCAACCCGGCGCCCTTTTAGGGGACGACCAAATTTATAATGTAATTGTTACCGCTCACGCCTTCGTAATAATCTTCTTTATAGTAATACCAATCATAATCGGGGGCTTCGGAAACTGACTCATCCCCCTAATGATTGGGGCCCCTGACATAGCCTTTCCCCGAATAAATAACATGAGCTTTTGGCTCCTCCCTCCCTCTTTTCTACTTCTCTTGGCCTCTTCGGGGGTTGAAGCAGGGGCAGGAACCGGGTGAACAGTCTACCCTCCCCTTGCTGGAAACCTGGCCCACGCGGGAGCCTCTGTTGACCTCACAATCTTTTCTTTACATCTAGCAGGAATCTCCTCAATTCTCGGAGCAATCAATTTTATTACGACCATCATCAACATAAAACCCCCAGCTATTTCCCAATACCAGACCCCTCTGTTCGTATGGTCTGTCCTAATTACAGCAGTCTTACTCCTTCTTTCTCTCCCCGTCCTTGCCGCCGGCATCACAATACTTTTAACGGACCGAAACCTTAACACCACCTTTTTTGATCCGGCAGGGGGTGGAGACCCCATCCTTTACCAACATCTCTTTTGATTCTTTGGACATCCTGAAGTATATATCCTCATTCTTCCTGGCTTCGGAATAGTTTCCCACATTGTAGCCTACTATTCAGGGAAAAAAGAACCTTTTGGGTACATGGGCATGGTCTGAGCTATGATGGCCATCGGCCTTCTAGGGTTCATCGTTTGAGCCCACCACATGTTTACAGTAGGCATGGACGTAGACACACGCGCTTACTTCACGTCTGCTACAATAATTATTGCCATCCCCACAGGCGTTAAAGTTTTCAGCTGACTTGCCACTCTTCACGGAGGCTCTATCAAATGAGAAACCCCCTTATTATGAGCCCTTGGTTTTATTTTCCTTTTTACAGTTGGAGGACTAACAGGTATCGTTCTTGCCAACTCCTCTCTTGATATTGTCCTGCATGATACTTACTACGTAGTTGCCCACTTCCACTACGTCCTATCCATAGGAGCCGTATTCGCCATTGTTGCCGGCTTTGTCCACTGGTTCCCCCTCTTCTCAGGATACACCCTCCACAGCACTTGAACAAAAATCCACTTCGGAGTAATGTTCCTTGGTGTTAATCTTACCTTCTTCCCCCAACACTTCCTAGGACTGGCTGGAATGCCCCGACGGTACTCAGACTACCCAGATGCCTATACCCTATGAAACACCGTCTCCTCAATTGGGTCATTGATCTCCCTAGTGGCAGTAATCATGTTCCTATTTATTATTTGAGAAGCATTCGCTGCTAAACGTGAAGTCCTAGCAGTAGAACTCACAACAACCAATGTAGAATGACTACACGGCTGCCCTCCCCCTTATCACACATTCGAGGAGCCTGCATTTGTTCTAGTTCAATCAAACTAACGAGAAAGGGAGGAGTCGAACCCCCATGGGCTGGTTTCAAGCCAGCCACATAACCGCTCTGTCACTTTCTTCATAAGACACTAGTAAAATAGTATATTACACCGCCTTGTCAAGGCAGAATTGTGGGTTAGACCCCCGCGTATCTTAATCTTTAATGGCCCATCCCTCCCAACTAGGATTTCAAGATGCAGCTTCACCTGTTATAGAAGAACTTCTTCATTTTCACGATCACGCCTTGATAATCGTCTTTCTAATCAGCACTTTAGTACTTTACATTATTGTGGCTATAGTCTCCACAAAGTTAACCAACAAGTATATCCTCGACTCCCAAGAGATTGAAATTATCTGAACAGTACTCCCAGCAATTATTCTTATCCTCATTGCCCTCCCTTCCCTACGCATTCTTTACCTTATAGATGAAATCAACAGCCCCCTCCTCACTATTAAAGCTGTAGGCCATCAATGATACTGAAGCTACGAGTATACAGACTACGAAGACCTTGGATTTGATGCTTACATAATCCCCACACAAGATTTAAACCCCGGCCAGTTCCGACTCTTAGAAGCTGACCACCGAATAGTTATCCCCGTAGAATCCCCAATCCGAGTCTTAGTCTCTGCTGACGATGTTCTCCACTCATGAGCAGTCCCCGCCCTCGGAATCAAAATAGACGCAGTTCCAGGACGCCTCAACCAAACAGCCTTCATCGCATCCCGTCCCGGTATCTTTTATGGCCAATGCTCTGAAATCTGCGGAGCAAATCACAGCTTTATGCCCATCGTAGTTGAAGCAGTCCCCCTAGAACACTTTGAAAACTGGTCATCACGAATACTTGAAGACGCCTCGCTAAGAAGCTAAACAGGGGACAGCGTTAGCCTTTTAAGCTAAAGATTGGTGACTCCCAACCACCCTTAGCGACATGCCTCAACTCAATCCCGCGCCTTGATTTGCAATCCTAGTCTTCTCATGACTAATTTTCCTCGCCATTATTCCCCCAAAAGTGATGGCTCACACTTTCCCAAATGAACCGACGCTCCAAAGCGCCGAAAAACCCAAAACAGAATCCTGAACCTGACCATGACAGTAAGCCTCTTCGACCAGTTTATAAGCCCCACTCTCCTAGGAATTCCCCTAATTGCCCTCGCTATTACCCTTCCCTGAATTATGTTCCCCGCCCCCACAACCCGCTGACTTAATAGCCGTTTCCTGGCTCTCCAAGGGTGGTTCATTAATCGCTTTACTCAACAACTTCTTCTTCCCTTAAGTCTAGGAGGACACAAATGGGCTGCACTCCTAACCTCTTTAATGATTTTTCTTATTACCATAAATATGCTAGGCCTGCTCCCCTACACTTTCACCCCCACCACACAACTCTCCCTAAACCTAGGTCTTGCAACTCCCCTATGGCTGGCCACAGTAATTATTGGTATACGAAATCAACCAACACACGCCCTAGGTCACCTCCTCCCAGAAGGAACCCCTGGCCCTCTTATCCCCGTCCTTATTGTCATCGAAACAATTAGTCTATTCATCCGCCCTCTCGCACTAGGAGTTCGACTTACCGCAAACCTAACCGCTGGCCATCTTCTGATTCAACTCATCTCAACAGCCGCCTTCGTTCTTCTCTCCTCAATACCAGTTGTAGCCCTATTAACATCCACAGTACTTGTTCTCCTAACCCTTCTAGAAGTTGCTGTCGCTATAATCCAAGCCTATGTATTTGTCCTTCTTCTAACGCTTTATCTTCAAGAAAACGTCTAATGGCCCATCAAGCACACGCATACCACATAGTTGACCCCAGTCCTTGACCTCTAACAGGGGCAATCGCTGCCCTATTAATAACATCAGGTCTTGCAACCTGGTTCCACTTCCAATCTACAACCCTCATAACACTTGGAACAATTCTTCTTCTACTTACCATGTTCCAATGGTGACGAGATATCGTACGAGAAGGCACCTTCCAAGGCCATCATACACCTCCCGTCCAAAAAGGCCTCCGCTACGGAATAATTCTATTTATCACCTCTGAAGTCTTCTTCTTTCTGGGCTTCTTTTGAGCCTTTTATCATGCAAGCCTTGCACCCACCCCAGAACTAGGGGGTTGCTGACCTCCTTCAGGCATTACTACCTTAGACCCCTTTGAAGTCCCTTTACTTAACACAGCCGTTCTTCTTGCCTCCGGAGTAACCGTTACCTGGGCCCACCACAGCATTATGGAAGGCGAACGGAAACAAGCAGTGCAATCCTTGGCACTAACCATTCTACTTGGCTTCTACTTTACATTTCTTCAAGGCCTGGAATACTATGAAGCACCCTTCACAATCGCAGATGGCGTATACGGCTCTACCTTCTTTGTAGCTACTGGCTTCCACGGACTCCATGTAATTATTGGCTCCACATTCTTAGCCGTCTGTTTGATCCGTCAAATCCTACATCATTTTACATCCGAACACCACTTCGGATTCGAAGCAGCCGCCTGATACTGACATTTCGTAGACGTCGTATGACTATTCCTCTATATCTCAATCTACTGATGAGGATCTTAATTTTTCTAGTACTAAATGTCAGTATAAGTGACTTCCAATCACCCGGTCTTGGTTAAAGCCCAAGGAAAAATAATGAACCTAGTTACAACTGTGATTACCATCACTGCCCTTCTTTCCGTCATCCTGGCCATTGTATCTTTTTGACTCCCCCAAATGACCCCTGACCACGAAAAACTCTCCCCCTACGAATGTGGCTTTGACCCAGTAGGCTCTGCCCGCCTGCCTTTTTCCCTCCGATTCTTTTTAGTCGCTATCCTTTTTTTGCTTTTCGACTTAGAAATTGCCCTCCTTCTCCCCCTACCTTGAGGAGACCAACTAACAGCCCCCCTAACCACCTTCCTCTGAGCTACAGCTGTTCTAACCCTTCTCACCTTAGGCCTAATCTATGAATGACTCCAAGGGGGGCTAGAATGAGCCGAATAGGTAATTAGTTTAAGAAAAACCTTTGATTTCGGCTCAAAAACTTGTGGTTAAAGTCCATAATTGTCTAATGACCCCCGTTCACTTTGCCTTTTCATCGGCTTTCATATTAGGATTAACCGGCCTAGCCTTCCATCGAACCCACCTGCTTTCCGCCCTTCTATGTCTAGAGGGAATAATGCTGGCTCTATTTATTGCCCTCTCTCTTTGAACCCTACAGCTAGGGTCAACAAACTTCTCCGCAGCCCCAATACTTCTACTAGCATTTTCAGCTTGTGAAGCGAGCGCCGGGCTCGCCCTACTGGTAGCCACTGCACGCACTCATGGCACCGACCGACTTCAAAGCCTAAACCTCCTACAATGCTAAAAATTCTAATCCCTACCCTCATGCTCATCCCCACCGCTTGAATAGCCCGCCCCAAATGACTATGGCCCACCACTCTAATGCATAGCCTTTTAATTGCCCTAATTAGCCTCTCCTGACTCACTAACATGGCAGAGACTGGCTGATCTACTCTAAACTTCTACATGGCCACAGACCCACTATCCACGCCTCTTCTAGTATTAACCTGTTGACTACTACCCTTGATGATTCTGGCAAGCCAAAATCACACGGCATCTGAGCCTCTCAACCGACAACGAACCTATTTGACCCTCCTTACTTCTTTACAAATTTTTCTTATTATAGCCTTCGGAGCCACCGAAATTATTATATTTTATGTTATATTTGAAGCCACTCTTATCCCCACTCTTATTCTTATTACCCGCTGAGGAAACCAGACCGAACGCCTAAATGCCGGGGTTTATTTTCTCTTTTATACCCTTGCCGGATCCCTCCCTCTTCTTGTTGCCCTTCTCCTACTCCAAAATAGCACTGGCACTCTCTCACTCCTAACAATCCAATACTCAGATCCTATTGAACTCTCTTCTTACGCACACAAACTATGATGAGCTGGCTGCCTCCTCGCATTTTTAGTAAAGATACCTCTATACGGCGTCCACCTCTGACTCCCAAAAGCACACGTTGAAGCCCCCGTTGCAGGTTCTATAATTCTGGCTGCTGTACTACTCAAACTAGGGGGCTACGGTATAATACGAATGGTAGTTATACTTGAGCCCTTAACTAAAGAATTAAGCTACCCCTTTATTGTTTTTGCTCTATGAGGTGTAATTATAACCGGCTCCATCTGCCTGCGCCAAACAGATTTAAAATCTCTTATTGCCTACTCCTCTGTGAGCCATATGGGCCTGGTTGTGGGAGGTATTCTTATTCAAACCCCTTGAGGTTTCTCCGGAGCCCTTATCCTTATAATCGCCCACGGACTGGCATCCTCCGCACTTTTCTGTCTTGCTAACACAAGCTATGAACGGACACACAGCCGAACTATGCTGTTAGCCCGAGGGCTCCAAATAGTTCTGCCCCTCATAACAGCCTGATGATTTATTGCAAGCCTTGCAAATCTGGCCCTTCCTCCTCTACCTAATCTAATAGGTGAACTAATGATTATCACTTCTTTATTCAACTGATCATGATGAACTATTATTTTGACCGGGGCCGGCACGCTTATTACTGCAAGTTACTCCCTTTACATATTTCTCATAACCCAACGGGGGCCACTTCCAGCACATATTATTGCCTTAGATCCCTCCCACACACGAGAACATCTACTCATCGCCCTTCACCTCCTGCCCCTAATCTTACTCATTCTTAAACCTGAGCTAATTTGAGGATGGGCCTCCTGTAGATATAGTTTAACCAAAATATTAGATTGTGATTCCAAAGACAGGGGTTAGAGTCCCCTTATCCACCGAGAGAGGCTCGCCAGCAACGAAGACTGCTAATCTCCGCGACCTTGGTTGGACCCCAGGGCTCACTCGGATAGCTCCTAAAGGATAACAGCTCATCCATTGGTCTTAGGAACCAAAAACTCTTGGTGCAAATCCAAGTAGCAGCTATGCATCCCACTTCACTAATAATAACTTCAAGTCTAATTATTATTTTTTCATTGTTAGCCTACCCCGTCCTCTCAACCTTAACCCCTCGAGCTCAATCCCCGGATTGAGCCACAACCCATGTCAAAACAGCAGTAAAATTAGGGTTCCTAGTCAGCCTCCTCCCCCTGTTCCTATTTTTCAACGAGGGAGCGGAGACAATCGTCACCTCCTGAACTTGGATAAACACCACATGTTTTGACGTCAGCATCAGCTTTAAATTTGACCACTACTCAATTATCTTCACCCCTATTGCCCTCTATGTAACTTGATCTATCCTTGAATTTGCATCTTGGTATATGCATGCAGACCCCAACATAAACCGCTTTTTCAAATACCTTTTAATCTTCCTAATCGCCATGATCATCTTGGTAACAGCAAACAACATATTCCAACTATTTATTGGCTGGGAAGGGGTGGGAATCATATCTTTCCTACTTATCGGCTGATGATACGGTCGAGCAGATGCCAATACTGCCGCCCTACAGGCCGTTGTGTATAACCGAGTCGGGGATATTGGCCTAATCTTTGCCATAGCATGAATAGCCATAAACCTCAACTCATGAGAAATGCAACAGATCTTCGTAGCCTCTAAAGACTTCGACTTAACCTTTCCTCTCTTAGGACTAATCCTTGCCGCCACCGGCAAGTCCGCCCAATTTGGTCTCCATCCTTGGCTCCCCTCAGCCATGGAGGGTCCCACACCGGTCTCTGCCCTACTACACTCAAGCACTATGGTCGTTGCTGGCATTTTCTTGCTCGTCCGCATGAGCCCTCTCCTAGAAAACAATCAAACTGCTTTAACCACCTGCCTCTGTTTAGGCGCTCTAACAACCCTTTTTACTGCCACCTGTGCACTCACCCAAAACGATATCAAAAAGATCGTCGCCTTCTCAACATCCAGTCAACTTGGACTAATAATGGTCACAATTGGACTTAACCAACCTCAACTCGCCTTCCTTCATATTTGTACCCATGCCTTCTTTAAAGCAATACTTTTCCTCTGCTCCGGCTCTATTATTCACAGCCTAAACGACGAACAAGACATTCGCAAAATAGGAGGAATACACCATCTCACCCCCTTCACTTCTTCTTGTTTAACAATTGGCAGTCTCGCCCTTACTGGAACCCCTTTCCTAGCAGGCTTCTTTTCAAAAGACGCCATCATTGAAGCCCTAAACACATCCCACCTAAACGCCTGGGCCCTCACTCTCACCCTCCTAGCCACTTCTTTTACGGCCATTTATAGCCTACGCGTGGTTTACTTCGTGTCTATAGGCCATCCCCGATTCAACTCACTCTCCCCTATTAATGAAAACAACCCCGCCGTTATTAACCCTATCAAACGTCTGGCCTGAGGAAGTATCATTGCCGGCCTTTTAATTACTTCTAGCATTACCCCTCTAAAAACCCCAATTATAACTATGCCTCCACTGCTTAAACTAGCTGCCCTTGCAGTCACAATTACCGGCCTCATCCTAGCTTTAGAACTAGCATCTTTAACAAGTAAACAATACCAAACCACCCCCAACCTGGCCACTCATCACTTCTCTAATATACTCGGATTTTTCCCAACAATCATCCATCGTTTCACCCCTAAAGTCAATTTAGTTCTAGGACAAACAATTGCCAGTCAAATAGTAGACCAGACCTGACTTGAAAAAACAGGCCCCAAAGCCATCGCTACTGCCAGCCTTCCTTTAATTACCACAACCAGCAATACACAGCAGGGGCTGATTAAAACATACCTAGCCTTATTCCTCCTCACCCTCACCCTTACTATTCTTCTTACCCTAACCTAAACTGCCCGAAGTGTACCTCGACTTAAACCCCGAGTTAGCTCCAAAACAACAAACAGCGTAAGCAGAAGCACCCAAGCACTCAGTACTAATATACCTCCTCCCACCGAGTACATGAGGGCCACCCCTCCCATGTCCCCCCGAAACACAGAAAAATCCCCAAGTTCATCTGCTGGAATCCAAGACGCTTCATATCACCCACCCCATATAGTACTTGAAATCACCACCACCCCCACAACATATATGATTATATACAAGAAAACAGGCCGACTCCCTCAACTTTCTGGGAAAGGCTCAGCAGCTAATGCTGCTGAGTACGCAAATACCACTAATATCCCACCCAGATAAATTAAAAATAAAACTAAAGATAAAAAAGGCCCTCCATGGCCCACCAAAACTCCACACCCCATGCCTGCTACAACTACCAACCCTAAAGCAGCAAAATAAGGAGAAGGATTAGAAGCAACAGCTACTAAACCTAACACCAATCCCAATAAGAACAAAGACATAATATAGGTCATAATTCCTGCCAGGAATTTAACCAGGACTAATGGCTTGAAAAACCACCGTTGTTATTCAACTACAAGAACCTTAATGGCCAGCCTACGAAAAACTCACCCCCTACTAAAAATCGCAAACAGTGCACTAGTTGACCTCCCCGCCCCCTCAAATATTTCAGTGTGATGAAACTTTGGCTCCCTCCTCGGCCTTTGTTTGATTATTCAAATCTTAACCGGGCTATTCCTTGCTATACATTACACCTCTGACATCGCAACTGCCTTCTCATCTGTAGGACATATCTGCCGAGATGTAAACTATGGCTGACTTATCCGCAACCTTCACGCCAACGGAGCCTCTTTCTTCTTCATCTGTATCTACATACACATCGGACGAGGCCTATACTATGGCTCTTACCTATACAAAGAAACTTGAACCGTGGGAGTCGTACTTCTTCTTCTTGTAATAATAACTGCCTTTGTTGGCTACGTACTTCCCTGAGGACAAATATCATTCTGAGGCGCCACCGTCATCACCAACCTCCTCTCCGCAGTCCCCTATGTCGGGAACGCCCTCGTACAATGGATCTGAGGCGGTTTCTCAGTAGATAACGCTACACTTACCCGCTTTTTTGCCTTCCACTTCCTTTTCCCCTTCGTCATTGCAGGTGCAACCCTCATTCACCTTCTGTTTCTACACGAAACCGGCTCCAACAACCCCCTCGGCTTAAACTCAGACGCAGACAAAATCTCCTTCCATCCTTACTTTTCCTACAAGGACCTCCTAGGCTTTGCAGCACTTCTAATTGCCCTCACAGCCTTAGCACTGTTCTCTCCCAACCTCTTAGGAGACCCTGACAATTTCACCCCCGCCAACCCTCTAGTGACTCCCCCACACATCAAGCCTGAGTGATACTTCCTATTTGCCTACGCCATCCTACGTTCTATCCCCAACAAACTTGGGGGCGTCCTAGCCCTCTTAGCTTCCATCTTAGTACTCCTAGTAGTACCAATTCTCCACACCTCTAAACAACGAGGCCTAACCTTTCGCCCCGTCACCCAATTCCTATTTTGAACCCTTATCGCAGACGTCGCCATCCTTACCTGAATCGGAGGCATACCCGTAGAACACCCCTTTATTATTATTGGCCAAATTGCATCCGTTCTATACTTCTTCCTTTTCTTAGCCCTCTTTCCCCTGGCCGGCTGAGTAGAAAACAAAGCCCTAGGATGATCTTGCAATAGTAGCTCAGCGCCAGAGCACCGGTCTTGTAAACCGGACGCCGGAGGTTAAAATCCTCCCTACTGCTCAAAGAAAGGAGATTCTAACTCCTACCCCTAACTCCCAAAGCTAGGATTCTAAATTAAACTATTCTGTGGATACTTATATTTCAGTATATAATTATTTCTCATGTAAGTTTTTCACAAATAAGGGGCTTTTCACAAATATTGGTGCTTGTCACAAATATTGGTGCTTTTGACATATATGTATTATCACCATTTATTTATATAAAACATTAATAATATTCAAGGACAAACAAATAAGATAAACATTCATATTATTTAAATCATATATACACTTTATAACCTTATCCGTGGTCCGTTCACTATAATATATCACTACATTTTGGGCGAAACATAAAGCATTAATACTAGATATAACATTAAATTAAGTCAAGGATCGCTAGAGATTTAAGATCGAATAATTAAACTCACCGGTCAAGTTATACGTTTATCAACATCCCGTCATATATAACATGCGATGTAGTAAGAACCGACCATCAGTTGATTACTGTATGATAACGGTTATTGAGGGTGAGGGACAAGTATTCGTGGGGGTCGCACACAGTGAACTATTCCTGGCATTTGGTTCCTACTTCAGGGCCATTGATTGATATTATTCCCCCCACTTTCATCGACGCTTACATAAGTTAATGTTGGAGTACATCCCCGAGATGACTCAGCATGCCGGGCGTTCTCTCCAGCGAGCAAGGGGTTCTCTTTTTTTTTTTCCTTTCATCTGGCATAGCAGAGCGCACACGGTAATAACTAACAAGGTTAGGAACATTTAGCTCGTTCGGCAGGTAATAATTGTGAGTGTTGTAAGATATTCTAAGAAGAATTGCATATATATTTCTCAAGAGCATAAGAAGTGTTTCTTTAATCGAAACATCCCTAATATTGCCCCTGGTTTCCTCGCGTTAAACCCCCCCTACCCCCCTTAAACTCCTGAGATCACTAAGACTCCTGAAAACCCCCCGGAAACAGGACAACCTCGAGCAGCTTAATTCGGGCGAAAATGTGCTCAAAATTGTGCTTATTTACACTATTAAAATGGCGAATGA